GCACGATTATATGACCAATCATATAGAAAATTGAGTATTTTGTCCCAAAGAATTCTCTTAGGTCCTCTTTTAGCAAAAAAATTCAATATGTTCCAATTGTGTAAAGATGAATAAAAGGGTTTATATAAAAAGTAGGCTAGAAGTATTCCAAAATACGTTATACTGACGGAAAGGGTTGGATTTTTTACAACTTCATACCAATCAACAAAATGAGTTGAATTTTGTTGTAACAGATTTATAGATGGAGTTAACAATTTTGATAAAATATCCGACTCGATTACTTCTTGATTCAAAGGAATTCCTATCGCTCCAACAAACAAAGGAAATAGGACTAATACAAGCATAACAAATAATATAGTATTGTCTGATTCGTGAGGATAACAAAAAGTCTTGGCAGCGCCAAAAGGAAAAATAGTAATAAAGGGCATATTTGTTACAGTACTAGCAATTCGATGAGTCTTCTTCGCAAAAAAAGAAGCCCTTTTATTATTATTCATTGTTAATAAAGCAACTAAATGAAATTTGTTTTTAATCGGTTTTGGTTCTTCTTTACCCCATAGAGATATTGAATATAAGGAATTTCTTTTTTTGCCACTGTAATTTTGCAAGCAAAAGTTGAAAGGCCCCTCAAAAGTAAGTAAATAAATTCGAAACATATAAAATGCGGTTAATCCGGCTGTGAAAAAAGCTATTGTTGCGAAAATCGGCGAATACAACCAAGTATCATTAAGAATTTCATCCTTGGACCAAAAACAGGCGAGAGGTGGAATACCACAAAGAGAAAGAGTACCTACTAAAAAAGCGGTTTTTGTAATCGGCACATGCTTTCTTAACCCACCCATAAGAACCATATTCTGGCTTTTATCTGGAAAATATCCAACAATAGCTTCCATTGAATGAATAATTGATCCGGATCCTAAAAACAACAAGGCTTTGGAATAGGCATGAGTAATCAAATGAAATAAAGCGGCTCGATAAGACCCCATACCTAGAGCTAACATCATATAACCCAATTGAGACATTGTAGAATAAGCTAAACCTCTCTTAATATCTTGTTGAGCAAGAGCTAAAGTAGCTCCTAAAAATACTGTTATTATCCCTATCAAAGATATTAGATTCATTGCGTATGGTATGACTATGAAAAGTGGAAGAAGCCGAGCTACAAGAAAAATTCCCGCCGCTACCATAGTAGCAGCATGGATAAGAGCCGAAATAGGAGTAGGCCCTTCCATGGCATCGGGTAACCATACATGAAGAGGGAATTGCGCGGATTTAGCAACCGGGCCGGCAAATAATAGAAATGCACACAAAGTAACAAATAAAAGGTTAACCTCATTATTATAAATCAAGTTTTTCAATATTTCGAACAAATCCCGAAATTCGAAACTGCCTGTTAGCCAATAAAGACCTAAGATCCCTAATAATAATCCAAAATCCCCTACACGATTAGTTACAAATGCTTTTTGACAGGCGCCTGCCGCAATAGGTCGTGTGAACCAAAACCCGATTAATAGATAAGAGCACATTCCAACCAATTCCCAAAAAATATAAATTTGTATGAAATTCGAACTTGTAACTAATCCTAACATTGAAGCATTGAAAAAACTCATATAAGCAAAAAATCTCAAATATCCTTGATCATGAGACATATAATTGTCACTATAAATAAGAACCAGAATTCCAACTGTAGTGATTAATATTGACATAATAGAAGTAAGTGGATCAATAAAGTATCCGAACTCGAAAGACAAATCACTAGTGATGGTCCAAGTCCTTAGGGATTGATAGATCGAAGTTCTATCTATTTGCTCAATAGATAGATCGATCGAAAAAATCATAACTATACTTAACAATAAAATACTAATAAAAGCCCACATACGGCGAAGATTTTTTGTTGCGGTCGGAAAAAATAGAAGTCCCACCCCTATTAACATAGGGACTGGAAGTGGAACTAAAGGTATGATCCAGGAATATTGATATGTATGTTCCATAAAATCAATAAAGTAATAATAATTGTTTTTTATTCTTAATTCAGTGTTTCTGATTCACCGGTTCTTATCTCTTTTAAACTGAAAAGGGATTAATAAAAAAATTAAGGTTAAGGTATTAAAATGAAAAACTTAAATAAAATTCGCTTTTTCTATTCATAGTTATTTTGAATCTTTCCCACCAACTTCAAAAAAATGAAGAGTTAAAAACAATCAAATGTTCTAACTAAGCTACTAGTCAAAAATAAATAATTATTTTCTACTTTATACTACGTAAGATTTTTAGGAAGATAGAGCAAATTCAAACTTCACTTATTATTCTCTAATTACACTAATTTATGTCCATAGATCAAGACGAAAGAATTACACAAAATTAAATTTGATATAAATCATAGGCTGACCCCTACCGTTCCCCAATAAAATACGAATTAGTTTTTTTATTCTTTGTTTATTCACAACCATTAACTAGTTCATCTCGGCACGTATTGATTGTCTACTATTATAATTATAATAAAAGACATTTAATTATAAAAAAAGACATTTAATAACCAATTACTAGACAAAAATGGTTGGGTAGATAAAACCTGTTCGATGTATTTTTCATGGATAAATGTAGCAGGCCGAAAATAGACAGAGATAAGGGCGGAAGGGCTTTTTCTTTTTTTTATCAACTTCAACCAATTCTATTTCTGTTATATGGCCCAATCCGTCCTATAGATATCGATTTGAATAGGTATCTAAGGGTGCCGCCAATAACTCCGGAATACGAATTCCTTTATTCTCCAATATTTAGGGAATATAAATTGAAAAAATCCCTTATTCCATTTATTTATTTATTTCTTTTTTGTTCTAGTAAGATTTTATGCCATTTTTGCATATTTCGATTTATTTCTTTTTTCTAAAGGTAGTTAGTGTATAAAAAAAAATAAACAGATAATGAAATGAACCGTAAAACTAAAAAATGATTTGTTTTAACATTTTAACAATAGATGTCTTTCACATCCAATTTGATCAATGACTAACCTTTTCTTTTTTGAATGGCAGTTCCAAAAAAACGTACTTCTATATTAAAAAAACGTATTCGTAAAAATCTTTGGAAAAAGGGGGGGTACTGGGCAGCGTTGAAGGCTTTTTCGTTAGCGAAATCCCTTGCTACTGGGAATTCAAAAAGTTTTTTTTGTACAACAAATAAATAATCAAAGGTTGAAATAATCTTCAAAGGTTGAAATAATCTGAATCCCCCAGACACAAAAATGAGTTAATTGTGTTTCGAATTTATACTATAGAATTTAGAAAAATCGAAAAAGTAAGTAAACATTCCCTTTTGTAATGTTTTGAACCAATTGATTTGTCTACTGAATTCGAAAATAAAAATAAATAAATAAAAAAAAAAAGTCCTTTTTTTTTTTTATTTGAAAACGGAATCAAGACAAACTAGAAAGTTTCACCTTTCTTTTTATTTTACTATTTTTTTATTCCCAGGATGGGGATTCTTATTTTCCCCATCACCCCACCATAAACAATAAGAATTTTTTTTTTTTATTTTCTATAATACGTGCAGCCCAATACCTAATTGATTTGATCAATCCTAGGACAAATTAATAGTGAAAAAAAAAAAAAGAAAAAACCTAAAATTACGACAACACAAACACAAAAGTTCTAAAAAATGAAAAAAAAAAAAGAAAGAAACCCTTTTTGAGTTGTTCCCTGGAGTGAAGTTAGAACTATTTAGTTACAACCATTACAAGGTTCTAGTTTATCAAAGAAGAAACTCTGAAAGTTAAGTTAAATAAAACTGAAACCTTAAATAATTAAATACAACAACAAAAGAAGGGGCGGAATCTTTAAATAGCCCTTTCAATGTTTTTTGTTTTTAGTAAACATTCAAATTTCAAATTGATGAATAAAAATCCATTAAAATAGACTCTTTCAATCTCGACGATTGACTAATAATAGGGTATTATGATTTCGAGCAAGCCGCTATGGTGAAATCGGTAGACACGCTGCTCTTAGGAAGCAGTGCTAGAGCATCTCGGTTCGAGTCCGAGTGGCGGCATAGCATCTGTAAAAAGATATACAAAAAAAGTGCTCTAAGGAATTTAATTTATGATTTCCATTCTGTATATTTGAGGTATTCTCGCTTTTAATTTTTTTTTTTTTTATGATATTTTCAACTTTGGAGCGTATATTAACGCATATATCCTTTTCGGTCGTTTCAATTGGAATTACAATTTATTTAATAACCTTCTTAGTCGATGAAATCAGAGGGCTATATGCTTCATCAGAAAGGGGGATGACAGCTACCGCTTTCTGTCTAACAGGATTATTAATCACCCGTTGGGTTTACTCGAGACATTTCCCATTAAGTGATTTATATGAATCATTAATCTTTCTTTCATGGAGTTTATCTATTATTCATAAGATTTTTGATTTTAAAAATAATCAAAATCATTTAAGCGCTATAACGGCACCAAGTGCTTTTTTTACCCAAGGCTTTGCGACTTCGGGTTTTTTAACCAAAATGCATCAATCCAGAATATTAGTACCCGCTCTCCAAGTCCAGTGGTTAATGATGCACGTAAGTATGATGGTATTGGGCTATGCAGCTCTTTTATGTGGATCATTATTATCCACGGCTCTTCTAGTCATTACATTTCGAAAAGTGATAAGGCTTTTTTTGAAAAGAAAAAATTTTGTACATGTAAATGGGTCATTTTGTTTCAGTGAAATCCAATACATGAACGAAAAAAAGAATGTTTTTCTAAATAGTCTTTCCGCTAGAAATTATTACAGGTATCAAGTGATTCAACAATTGGATCGTTGGAGTTATCGTATTATTAGTTTAGGATTTATCTTTTTAACCACAGGTATTCTTTCGGGAGCAGTATGGGCTAATGAGGCGTGGGGGTCTTATTGGAATTGGGATCCAAAAGAAACTTGGGCATTTATTACTTGGACGATATTCGGGATTTATTTACATACTCGAACAAATACAAAATGGGAAGGTGTAAATTCCGCAATTGTGGCTTCTATGGGCTTTCTTATAATTTGGATATGCTATTTCGGAGTCAATCTATTAGGAATAGGGTTACATAGTTATGGTTCATTTAATTAACACCTATTTGAATTGAAGAAAGGGTTTGATGAATACAAACATAGGACAGCGCGGAGATCGAAACGAAACTTGGTGTTAGTGTAAGATGCCGAGAACCTTTTGAATCAAGCAGTGCGGCGATTCAAAAGGTTCTTACAAATGCCTTTGGCAGTTGGTCACAATTTAATTTAAATTAAATTTTTTAATTTAAATTATTTGACTTCTTCTTTTTATTTAACTTAAGAGTAAGAGAAGAAAAAGGATTTCTTTGTTCATTGGATAACGAACTCTTTTTAAAATCATGGGATTTCTTTTTGATTTTTTTTAGTCATGAAAACTATCTACAAAAAAAAATTCGATATAATAGCTTCGGCCTTGTCCGCTGATAGTGAGAGAACGAAATCGGGATAAATACCAATACCTATTACGGGTAGAAGAATCGAGATCAAAACAAATAACTCCCGTGGTCCAGAATCAAAAAAATAAGAGTTTGGGGCATTAAATAGCTTGTACCCATAGAACATTTGCCGTAACATAGATAATGAATAAATAGGAGTTAATATCATTCCAATTGCCATTACAAAAGTGATTACTATTTTTGGCATTAAAAAAAATTTTTGGCTGGTAATTATTCCAAAAAATACTATCAATTCTGCAACAAAACCACTCATGCCGGGTAATGCAAGGGAGGCCATCGATAAGATACTGAATAGCGTGAAGATCTTTGGAATTGGTATAGCTAGTCCGCCCATTTCGTCTAGATAAGCAAAACGTATTCTATCATAACTCGTTCCTGCCAAGAAAAAAAGTGCAGCACTAATCAACCCATGAGAAATTATTTGTAAAACGGCTCCATTGAGACCTGTATCGGTTATCGAGCCTATTCCTAGAATTATGAAACCCATATGAGATACAGAGGAATAGGCTATTCTTTTTTTTAAATTCCGTTGGCCGGGAGATGTTGAAGCTGCATAAATTATTTGCACGGTACCTACTATCATGAACCAGGGGGAAAATATAGAATGAGCGTGCGGTAATAGTTCCATATTGATTCGAATCAACCCATATGCTCCCATTTTTAATAAGATTCCGGCTAGAAGCATACAAGTACTGTAATGTGCCTCTCCGTGGGTGTCTGGTAACCACGTATGAAAGGGTATAATTGGCAATTTGACAGCAAAAGCAATAAAAAATCCAATATAGAATATTATTTCCAGTGCCACAGGATACGACCGATTAACTAATGTTTCCAAATTTAATGTTGGTTCATTGGAACCATATAAACCGATACCCAAAACTCCTATTAAAAGAAAAACGGAGCCTCCTGCCGTGTACAAAATAAATTTTGTGGCTGAATAAAGGCGTTTCTTTCCACCCCACACGGACAGAAGTAGATAAACGGGAATTAATTCTAATTCCCACATGATGAAAAAAAGTAAAAGGTCCCGAGAAGAAAATGATCCTATTTGACCGCTGTACATCGCTAACATCAGGAAGTGGAATAGTCGGGAATTCAGAGTAACTGGCCGAGCCGCTAAAGTAGCTAAAGTGGTGATAAATCCCGTCAGTAAAATGGGTCCTATGGAAAGTCCATCTATTCCCAATCGCCAGTCAAACTCAAAAAAAGTGATCCATTTATAATCCTCTGCCAGCTGGATTAATGGATCGTCCAATTGGAAATTATAACAGAATGCATAGGTCGTTAGAAGGAGTTCTAAGACACATATATATATTGTATATCCTCTAGTCACCTTATTTCCTCTATGAGGGAGAAAAAAAATTAAAGAACCCGCGGCTATCGGAAAAACTACAATTAGTGTTAACCAAGGAAAATAATTCGTGGTAAAGACAAGATACACTTGGCCCAGAAAAACCCGTGCTCGAAACTCGAAAATAGAATATATTCGTATTTTTTTTTTTCTTTTTCGAGTACGGGTTTTTGTCGGTAATCGGTAAAAAAAAAAACTGTATTCAAAACGGATTCAAGTGGGTTTTTCGGGAACGTATCAATATCAATAAGCTAGACCCATGCTTCGGGTTGTTTCATGCCATAAATAAACTCGAACACTCAAGAAATCCGTTGGACAGGCGGATTCACATCGCTTACAACCAACACAGTCCTCTGTTCTTGGAGCAGAAGCAATTTGCTTTGCTTTACATCCGTCCCAAGGTATCATTTCTAATACATCCGTGGGGCAAGCTCGTACACATTGAGTACACCCTATACATGTATCATAAATCTTTACTGAATGTGACATTGGATCTATCTATTTTTGTTTTGAACTTTTTCATTTTCGATCTAGTCAATTTTGAAATGTCATATTTAAACACCAGATGAATCAATGATTTACCATAATTTTGCTAATTAATCCACTTCTGGATCAAGGGAACAAAGATACTTTGATTTCTTACAGTTTCACAAACAGGATCGAAATTAGGGCATATTCTATATCCTAAATTCAATTTAGGAATATTATGATTTATAAATACTACTTATTCAACAAAGTCGATTGATTGATACGCGTCGATTTTCTGTTACGATAAATTGACGAAACAATAGCTGATCCGATAGCTGCTTCAGCGGCTGCAATAGCTATAACAAAAATGGAAAAAATATCTCCTTTTAATTGTCGACTATCAAAAAAATCAGAGAATGTTACAAAATTGATATTAACTGCATTTAGTATAAGTTCAAGGCACATCAAGGCCCGAACCATATTTCGGCTCGTAATCAAGCCATAGATGCCAATCGAAAATAAATAGGCACTCAAAACAAGTACATGCTCGAGCATCATTAACCAACTCCGTACCAATTTCGATTCATTTCAATCTGAACAATAATAATAATGCAAGTGATTTGGTTGCTTAGAATATACCAGGTACGGAACAAAAGAATCCATTTGGTAATAGATCGAATAAAAAAAATTCTATTTTGATTTTCTATTGATCTGTGAATAGTATTCAACTAGACTTTACAAGAATTTAAGGGAAATGAATGTGATAACACATAATGAATGTGATAACACATAAAAAGTCGAATTGGGATTGCTGTTCCTAGTTATAAAGATTTGTTATTGACGCGCCACGGCAATTGCACCTATTAAAGCAACTAAAAGAATTATTGAAACGAGTTCAAATGGAAGAAAAAAGTCTGTTGATAAATGAATTCCAATTTGTTGACTATTACTTATCAAATCTTGTTCAATAATCTGGTTGGCTCGTGTAGTCCAAATAATCCCGTACCACGATGTATCGAGAATAGTAGTGATTAGCGAAAAAAAAATACTTGTACAAACCAGAGAAGTAAGACCATCGCCAATAGTCCAAAGATTCAACTGAAAATCTTTGGAATAGTCTGAGCCGTTCATGAACATTACAGCAAATATGATTAAAACATTTACAGCTCCCACGTAAATAAGGAGTTGCGCGGCAGCTACAAAATGGGAATTTGATAGAATATAGAATAATGATATACAAACAAGAACCAATCCCAAGGAAAAGGCAGAATAAATTGGGTTGGTAAATAATACCACTCCCAGACCTCCTAATATAAGACCCGATCCCAGAAAAACTAAAATAAAATCGTGTATTGGTCCAGGCAAATCCATTATATTAAAATAGGAGATAAATAAATCGAAATCTTTTTCATGACCTTATTGAGCCGACCAGGAAAAATTATTTATGAGACATTCTCAATTCCAATTCAATGAAATTAGAATCTACTAAGTGGGAATTGATGCGGATACAGTTCTGGGATCAATTTCGTTCTTTTCGTTATTCTAAATGCCAATTTGAAATTGAAGCTATATAGTTCGAAAAAGCTTCTGTCTATATATCATTTCATTTCAATACAAATGTAGTTGTACTTCTCATCAACCAATCAAAAGTTGGGATTTTGAGTTATTGACCAAGCAAAAAAACAACCTTATCCCTTTATACCAACTATACCAAAACTGAACCTTAGTAATTCGAAATTAAAAAGGTTTAGACGTTTTTTCGTTGAGGCGAATTCAAGACTGTTCGAATTGTAAAATCGTCAATTACTGACATTGGTAAACGACCTAAAGCAATTTGATTATAATTCAATTCGTGACGGTCGTAAGTCGCAAGTTCATATTCTTCAGTCATTGATAAACAATTTGTTGGACAATACTCAACGCAGTTACCACAAAAAATACAAATTCCAAAATCAATACTGTAATTAAGCAATCGTTTCTTTCGAATATCTGTTTCCAATTTCCAATCAACAACAGGCAGATCTATAGGACATACCCGAACGCATACTTCACAAGCAATACATTTATCAAATTCAAAATGGATTCGACCACGAAAACGCTCTGATGGGATTAATTTTTCATAAGGATATTGAATAGTTACAGGTAAACGATTTGCTTGGGATAAAGTAATCATGAAACTTTGACCAATGTACCTTGCAGCTCGTATTGTTTGTTGACCATAATTCATGAAACCGGTTACCATAGGGAACATATTGTGAATATCTATGAATGTTTTGAGTTTATTTCTTTCTCTTGTTTGAGACAAGTAGCGAATATTGTATTCCTTTTTTTCTTTATCTTTATAGCGAAAGGAGTTGGGAAGAAGTTGTTAATAATAGATTACCGAGAGAAATAGGTAAAAGAAATTTCCAGCCAAGATTTAATAGTTGGTCCATTCTTAGTCTCGGTAAAGTCCACCTTGTTGCAATAGGAATGAACAAGAACAAATAAGTTTTAGCTAATGTAATAAAGATACCAATTGTCGTTCCAAAGATTCCATCCGCTTTATTTATTTCAACCAGCCCAGGAACAAATATGTATGGAATGGAAAGATTCGAACCTCCCAAGTAAAGAACTGTTACAAATAATGAGGAAACTAGTAGATTTAGATAGGAAGCAACGTAAAATAAACCAAATTTTATTCCTGAATATTCGGTTTGATAACCGGCTACTAATTCTTCTTCCGCTTCTGGTAAATCAAAAGGTAATCTCTCGCATTCCGCTAGGGAAGAAATTAGAAAAACGATAAACCCTATAGGTTGACGCCACAAATTCCACCCCCAAAAACCATATTTTGATTGCGCCCCAACTATATCAACTGTACTTAAACTGTTAGATAATCATAGTCGGTGGTAACATTACGGTTTCCATCGCTATTACAAAACCGTACATGAGATTTTCACCTCATACGGCTCCTCAGGGCCACAAATAAATGTAAGGACCGGACCGGTATTAGTTATTTTGATTTTTATATGGTTATAGGATGGATAAAGTCAAAATCTAGCGGAGGATCCCCAATTATACCACTGGAATTCTGTCTGCTCTAAGGATAAAAAAACAGTATTTCTGAATTAATCTCATCCTTTACGAATTTCAAATTTTCTGTGTTGAGTAATAACTTAATCAACCCTTCAATAAAATACTCTTGTAGAAATATCACTCGATATTTCAACCCATCCTTTTATTTTCGATTACGAAAAAGAATTCGCCATTACACTAGTTCATGAATCATGACACGAATTTAATTTCTATCAATATATGAAAGAAAGGATTCTTTTAGATTGTAATTGTATTTTTTCTATTTTTTTGTTCCTCTTCTTCTTTCTGAGATAAAATGGGGCTTAAAAGGGGGTAAAGGATTATTTCGTTCCTGATAGTTATTTCTTTAACTGGCGGATAGGAGCATGCTCTGGATCGGAATTGTGGGGAGTACTGCCTGATCGTTTCTACCAACTTAAAGCCCCAATTAGTATTCTTTTATGTTATGCAGAAGTATCCTTTTAGATAATTGACATAATCTACATTACTAACCCGTTGTGTGTATTTTGGTGTTCCTTCCTATCCCCCCGCTTTGCGTTTTCAACCCCCTATTCAACCCCCCTAATATATCTAATATATATTGTAATACATACAATAGCTAATGAAAAATGAAAATTCTATAGGGTTGGTCTTTTAAGCCCGCTTCAAGCTAGGATGATCAATCGACCTGTCTTGGGGTAAGGGCTTCCTCCACTTTTACTTTTGTTTACTTATCCTTAACGCTTGTACATAGGAAATGAGACTTAATCTACGTTTACTGCGAATTTCGAAGGTGTTTTCTTTCACTCATATATAACTATCTAATTTCTTTTATTAACCTAAAGAGTCAATAAATGAATAAAAAAATGAGGATTTCTATTCAAGTTCTTTTTTTTCTAGAACGAAAAGCTTAGGTTTTAGCGAATCACACGTAGAGATATTGATAAAACACATAAAGTTAATGGTATTTCATAACTAATCGATTGAGCAGCAGCTCGCAGACCACCTAAAAAGGAATATTTATTATTTGATCCATATCCTGACATAAGAAGTCCAATAGGGGCAATACTTGAAATGGCAATCCATAAAAAAATACCGATATTGAGGTCAGCTAAAACAAGGTTATAACTAAAAGGAATTACTGAATAACTTAGTAGAATTGCTATGACTGCTATAGATGGACCAATACTGAATAAACTACTATTTCCTCTAGATGGAAGAAGGTTTTCTTTGAAAAGGAGTTTTGTCCCATCGGCTAAAGCTTGAAGAATTCCCAAAGGGCTGGCGTATTCAGGCCCAATACGCTGTTGTATTCCTGCAGATATTTCTCTTTCTAACCACACAATTACTAGGACACCGATTGTGATTGCCAATACATAAATCGAAATAGGGGCAAGCACCCATAGGATCCCATAGACCTCTTGTAGGGATTCCAATCGGGAAAAAGAATTGATATCTTGTACTTCGGGTGTAGCAATTATCATTTCAACGATCAACTTCCCCCATAATGATATCTATACTACCTAATATCGTCATAATATCAGCCAATTTCATTCTTTTAACTAACTGAGGAAGAATTTGCAAATTGATAAAACCCGGTGGGCGAATTTTCCATCTCCAAGGAAACCCACTTTGATCCCCTATCAGAAAAATTCCCAATTCTCCTTTTGGGGCTTCTACTCTCGCATAAAGTTCTTGTTTTGTCAATTCAAAGGTAGGAGAAGGCTTTTTACTAATGAATCTATTTTCAAAATCATTCCGTTCTGGATCGCTTTCTCTATCAAAGCAGCGGATTTCTAAATTTTCATAGGGGCCTCCCGGAATTCCTTCTAAAGCCTGTTGAATAATTTTTACAGATTCCGTCATTTCACCGATTCGGACTAAATAACGAGCTAAGGAATCCCCTTCTTTTTGCCACTGGACTTCCCAATCAAATTCGTCATAACACTCATAATGATCAACTTTACGAAGATCCCATTCTATTCCAGACGCTCGTAGCATTGGTCCTGATAAACCCCAATTTATTGCTTCTTCTCCACCAATAATGCCTACTCCTTCAACTCGTTCTAAAAAAATGGGGTTTCGCGTAATAAGTTTTTGATATTCAGCAACCCCTGTTAAAAAATAATCGCAGAAATCCAAACATTTATCTATCCAACCATAGGGTAAATCAGCTGCTACTCCTCCGATACGAAAATAATTATGCATCATTCTCATACCGGTGGCAGCTTCGAACAGATCATATACTAATTCTCTTTCTCTGAAAATATAGAAGAAAGGAGTCTGTGCACCAATATCTGCCATAAAAGGGCCAAGCCATAACAGATGGGAAGCTATACGACTCAACTCCAACATAATTACTCTGATATAGCTGGCCCTTTTAGGTACGCGAATATTTCCCAACTGTTCTGGTCCATTTACAGTTATTGCTTCTGTGAACATAGTAGCTAAATAATCCCAACGGGTTACATAAGGCAGATATTGTATAATTGTTCGGTTTTCCGCAATTTTTTCCATCCCTCTGTGTAAATAACCCAATATTGGTTCACAGTCAATAACATCTTCACCGTCTAGAGTAACGATGAGACGAAGAACCCCATGCATTGACGGGTGGTGAGGTCCCATATTGACTATCATAAATTCTTTTTCTTTTTCTGTAGCTAGTATACTCATAGGTTTTTCCTCGATTCATTCTTACATGAATTGTTGAAAACAACAAGAAGTTCATCAACAGTCAAAATCAAATAATTCGAAATTGTTTTTCAAATTTCAAATTAACGATTTTTTGACTCCCGGATATTCAACTTACTAATTAATTCTTTATAACGTACTCTATTTTTCTTTGACAAATAAGCTAGTAGACGTTGGCGTTTTTCCAAAATTTTACGTAGACCCCTTTGAGATGAATAGTCTTTTCTGTGCAATTCTAAATGTGAAGTAAGTCTCCGGATCGTGTTGGTGAAACGAAATACTTGAAATTCAACCGATCCGCTGTTTTTTTCTTTTTTTTCTTGAACCCTAACTGAGATGAATGCATTTTTTACCATAAAACGAAACCCCTCCCCCTTCCTTTTTTAAGATGAATTTTACTGATCAGTAATAATAATACTAGTTACTTCAATTTGATATACACAATAATCTTAAGTTCGTTATGAACTTGCTAGAAAATCAATATCAATAATCAATCCAATTTTCAATTTGATTAGGCATCTAAAAGGATGGATATTTCGGCAAAAGAGAAAAATTTGGACCTAAAAAAAAGAGTTTCTTGATTCATTTATGGATCTAATTAAAATGTTCGCCATTAATTTGGTATCTTGTATCAGACTGGAATGGAAGACAAGACATGTATACATTTCTTTGTTTTCATATCCCAAAATGGGACATGATAGATAGGAAAAGCACACTATTAACGAATTTTCAATCGTGGATACATATGGACCCTTACCATACTGAAACGACTCCCATTATTGGTATTAAACCAATACCGATTCATACAAATTAAATCTTCTAATCGAGAATTGGCCCAAATAAAGAACTTTAATTGAATTAGTTGATTTTTCTCTCGAGCAAGATTTTTGTTTTTATCCAAAACGCGGCCGCCGCCCTTTCCGTTATTAAAAAATACTGGATTTTTCTGCATACCATTTTGATTCTTCGAATTGAAACAAATTAGGGTTCTTAATTCTCTACGACGTTTAGGGAGTAAAATAGTTTCAGGAACAAGCAAATCATAATGATTTTTGTTTCTATTTCCAGTCATTTTTTGATGTTTTGCAATGAATTCATCAAAATCTTTTTTATCAACATAGCCCTTTTCTTGGTATCTTTTAGTAATTTTGCGCTTATTCTTATGAACCAATGCAATACCTACGATTTGATATAGAAAAAATTGTCCATCATTTTTTACAGACAAACGACGGGGTTCGATAATAAGCATTCCCCCTTTCGTCAATTCTTTAAGAGCGAACTTCTTCTTAGTGATCAAAATAGGCAGACTCATTTCTCCCCTTTGAATAGAGGCTATAGCAACGTCGCTAGGATTTATTAGTCGAACCAGGTGACAATATACTTGCATATCATTGAGTATTTTTTCTCTGAAAGAAACAGCCCCCCTCCATCGCAACTGCAAACACAAATATCTTTTTAGGAAGAAATCGAGCTGTACTTCGGTTTCTCTTTTGGATTGCTTTTTCTTTATACGGGTTTTCATGTCCGATCCCGTATAATTTTCTTCACCATCTTTTTCTTGGTTTGAGAGAACTGATCCAAGAATTACTTGCTTTTGTGCATCCGATCTCGGAGTTCCTTGGTCTGCGAGTTCGTTTTCTTCTTTACTTTGATTCGATAATTCAAAATATTCTTTTTGAGTAGGTGATATAAAAAGATCCGCCTCTTTCTTTCCGGTTCTATTTTTCTTACTATTTCCATTAAAATTGAAAAGAAGTAATTTGATTGGTATAATCCAGGGTTTCGTTCTATATGCATTAAAAAGTAGTACAAATTCTGGGAAGAACCAAGATTCTGGGTTTGATATAGGACAACTTAGTATTTCTTCATTCATTCCCATCCAATCACAAAAGAACCCCTTTTGAGTGGATGGGTTAATTTCTTCATCTTGATGAATTGTAAGATAAAAGGGGACTCTGGTATTAATTGCATTAATTTTTTGATAATTATTGGACCCAATCCTAGTATTTTGATTACTGCTGGTACCAGTATCCATATCAACCCAGGCTTCCATATTGGCCTTATTTCTAAGACAAAAATTAAGAATTCTCCAATCAAAATATTTTCTATACACGAATTTTTCCATATCCATAATATCATCTTCCCCTATATAATTATTGATAGAGATACTTCCCAGCATAGCCAACAATTTTACTTTCTTTCTATTGTAATTAGAATAATACTCTTCTTTATTATTTACTTGGACTAGTGATCTATCAATATACGAGTCTTTCTTATCTTCATAATTAAGCGATTTATATGATAAAAGATCATATCTATAGTGTTTTTTAAAATTCGATTTTTGATTACGTAATAGGTCTGCTTCAAAAAAATGTTGTTTTTCGTAATGAGTTAATCCATTTTTTTCATACGAATCTCTTTTAATTAAATCTTTATTTTGAGCCATACAGTGTTGATTGGCTCTATTTCGCCATTCTTGTGGTACTAATCTAGCCCATTTAATCCGAGATAAATCATATTGATAATGCCCGCTTAAACAGTGTTTTCGTGTATTCCTTCCAAAATTCCAAAGGGGTTTATGTCTTAATTGGTAATTAAAGATTCCGTGTTTTTCAAAAAAATCTTTTATTTCATTCTTAAGAAATAGAGATGTTCCGTGATATTGAAGAACGGGTCTTAAATTATAAAAGTTCAAAATTGGGACTTGTAATAATTTGTAAAATACATATGCTTGTGATTGTGAAAAAGACAATAAATTACAAGAAATCTTTGAATTCTTATTACTAGTCTTAGAAATCAATTTTTGGATAGTCGAAATAATTCTATTTTTATTTGTTTTATTAATTCTTTCGGGATTTGCTTCATTATTGTGGATGTTTTTCTCAATAATTTTCATTTGTTTTCTTGTTGATTCACGAAAAGGTTTTGTATTGATTCTTGGAATAGTAAGGGTAGATATAAAAATATTTCTGTATATCTTTTCAATGCCAAATTTTAGAAACAAATAGGATTTACGGATTAATCGAGCGTTTCTTTTTTTTAATATCCGCCAAATCCTTTTTGATGGGTCTAATATTTTAACAGAATACGTTGGTTTGTTCGAACTAATATTTGTTTCTTGAGTTAGCGATCCTTTTTTCTTTTCTTTTGTAATTTTATATATTTGATTTCTGATTCTGCTTGTTCTATTAGTCAGATCTTTCATTTTTTTTTCAGTCCGGGATAATTTCGTCCAATCCATAGATGAAATTTCAATAGACGGTTCGTGAATCATCTGCTTACTGATTATCGAATTTTTTTGAGTTTCCCTCAATTTCTCGATTTCTCTCAAGTTTATTTTTGAAAGTTCTTTTATTTTGCCTTCTTTAAAATCCCTTAAAACTATAAAAGACTTAGTTTTCAATTTTCGAATTTTTTTTTTTAGTTCTTTAAAAATGGGTTCAAAAAAGGAACGTCGTTTTTGGGGAGAACCGAACGGCATGTCAGTTTCCAGCCCAAAAATTGTTAAAAAACAAACATCAGTTTCTTGTTCACTTTTTGGATCTTTATGAGAGGATTGTATCGTAGATCCGTGCCAGGGTTTCAGGTGAAAGGGGAATAGGATCTTTATCTGAATACCTTCTATTAACCAGTTTTTCGGAAATTCTGTTTCAGATAAATTAACACCACTATAAGTGCATTTAACATAAATTTCACGATTCCAATCCTTAAAATCCTCGGACCACTCGGGATCTTGGAATAATAGTATGCGAACCACATTTTTAGCTATTATCAATAACGGTAATACAATATATTTTCTAAGAATCGATTGGATTACTAACATAGAACTTCTTAGTATTCGAGTAAGTAAACGCTTATCCCATCCTTCTGCTTGTTTTATACGTACCATTTCTTGTCTTTGGTATCTTTCGCCTTTGAGCTTCTTTTTTTCTTTTTTGTCCAATTTTCTTGTCTTTGCGTTTGTATAATCAGAAAGTTTTTGGTTTTTATTTTTTACCATCCAATTTCGAAGAATTACTTTCATCAGTTGGGAAATATCAAAAGACAAATAAAGGGTTTTGTCTATTCTGTCCAAAAAAAGAGGGGAATGGGCATTTGCTTGAACTGGTTTCCAAATAACGGTTTTACGTCTTTGTGCGCGCATGGAACCTTTTATTATATATCGACGAAAATCCGATTGTTCCAAATAATGGGGCAAAGACACATCCCCTTTTGTCTGGTGATCAACAGCAACCACTAAACGTTTGGCTTTTCGTGAACGAAATGCATGTTTCCCTCTTACATTTTCGTCGTATTCTCCCAGTTCTTGGTATACATTATCGATTAATTTGTATGACCACCGGGGAACTCTTTTACTAATTTCTTTTATCGCTTTTTTTCTAATTTTTTGATCATTGGGATCCGTTATAACTGCATCGAATAAAAAATTCAAA